TTTTTTTTATTATAAAATTAATAAGAATGGTTTAGTTGTATTCATGACTTATTTTTATACCTCAAAAAAAAATATTTTTTTTGAAAATTCAAAATTATTTATGTAAAATTTATTAAATATGGTGGAAAATAACTTTAAATTAATTTTTTCTTGTCAAAATTCCAAATTTTTCAATTTTTGCACATATATATATAAAATTTATACTTATATTTATATATATAATATATTAAATTATTCCCTATAATTAAATTAATTTTATAATATTTCCTTTTTAAGGTGAATTATAATAGATTTAAACAATATATTAATTTTTAAATTTAATATTACATAAGAGAGAGAGAGAAAATATTAAAATATGTATAAAAATAAATATTAATCATTAATGTATTTAAGTAATATTTAATATTATGTAATTAATTTTAATAAAAATCAATTATCAATCATATATTTAATTATTATTAATTATATATATATATAAGAATTATATATATATATATATATAAATATTTAATAAATTATAATTATTTAAATTAAATTAAATAAATCATATAAAATTAATTATTAATTAAATATTTAATTAATATTTATTATATATATATAATTAAAATTTAAATATATATATATAAAAAAATTTGTATAAAATTTTATATTATAATTTTATGTGAGTATATTTAGTATATATATACTAAATAAATATTATAAATTATAATTATATTTAATTATTTATTTAATTTAAAATTATTTAATCTAAAAAAAAAAAAAAAAAAAATTCTATGCGAAATTTTTTACATATAGATAAAAATTTATGATTTTCAAAATTTATTTTTAATTTATTTTACATATAAATTTTAGTGTTAATTTTTAATTTATTTTAATAATAATTATTTTATTAGTAGTAATTAATATTAAAAATTTAAGAAATTAAGATTTAGTAATATTAAAATTAATAACAAATTTTTGTGCCAGCAGTTGCGGTTATACAAAAATTAAAATAAATTTTTTTAGTTTATAATTTATAAATAATTAAATTTAAATTAAATATTAAATTATTAAGTGAAATTTTAATTTAATTAAAATTTATTTTTTATTTTTGATTTAATAAATTTTAATATAAACTAGGATTAGATACCCTATTATTAAAAATTTAAATGAATAATACTAAAATATTAGATAATTAAATATTAAAACTTAAGTAATTTGGCGGTATTTTAGTTCATTTAGAGGAATCTGTTTAATAATTGATAATCCACGAATAAATTTACTTAATTTAAAATTTTGTATATCGTTGTTGTAAAAATATTTTTAAATAAAAATAATATTTTAAATTTAAAATTAAAAATTAATTCAGATCAAGATGCAGATTATAATTAAGAATATAATGGATTACAATAAATTTATTTAAAATGAATGTTATTTTGTAATAAATATTTGAAAGTGGATTTAAATGTAATTTTATTTAATTTAATAAGATGATTGAAAATTAAAATATGTACATATTGCCCGTCGCTTTCATTTAAAAATTGGAATAAGTCGTAACAAAGTAGAGGTACTGGAAAGTGTTTCTAGAAAGACAAATTATAGCTTAAGTTAAGTATTTCATTTACATTGAAAAGAAATTATTAAATTAATTAATTTGATTGGGGTAAATTTAATAAAAAAAAAATAATAAAAGAAATTTTATAAAAATATATTTTAATGGGGGTTAAAGTATATATAATAGAAAAAATTTGAAATTTTATAGTGAATTAGTATTGTGTAAGAATATTGAAATATTATGAAAATAAATTATTAAGAAAGTAAATTTAATTTATTGTATCTTGAGTATCAAAGTTTATTAATAAAATTTTTCAAAAAAAAAAATCTTGAATTTAAAAGAGTTAATTAATTAAAAAAGTTATTGTTTCATAAATATTTTTAATAATTAATTTGAAATGAAATGTTAATCGTTTTTAAATATATCCAGTTTTTTTAGAAATAAATTTAATTTAAAATTTTTTTTTATAAAAATTAATTAATTAATTTTTATTTATAAAAATTTAATATTTTAAGGGATAAGCTTTAAATTAAAATTTTATAATAAATAATTATTAGAATTTAAAATTTTTAAAATTTATATTGTTTATAAATTTTATTTTTTTATAAAAAATTTTATTTTTAATAAAATTTTTGATTACATATTTAATTTTTTATAAAAAAATAATTTTTAATAAGTTAAAATTAGTTATAATGATAAAATTAGTATAATTTAAATAAGATTTAATTTTAATATATTTAAAAGTAAAAAAAAGGAATTCGGCAAATATTTATATTCACTTGTTTATCAAAAACATGTCTTTTTGAGAATAATTTAAAGTCTAATCTGCCCACTGATTAAATAGATTAAAGGGCTGCAGTATATTGACTGTACAAAGGTAGCATAATCATTAGTCTTTTGATTGAAGACTTGTATGAAAGATTTGATGAAATATAAACTGTCTCTTTTTTATAATTTGAATTTAATTTTTTAGTTAAAAAGCTAAAATAAATTTAAAAGACGAGAAGACCCTATAGAGTTTGATAATTAATTTAATTATAATTTTATATGAATAATTTAATAAAAATTAAATTAATTATTTTATTGGGGTGATAAAAAAATTAAATAAACTTTTTTTATTAGTTAACATTAATTAATGAATTTATGATCCATAATTTATGATTATAAGAAAAAATTACCTTAGGGATAACAGCGTAATTTTTTTTTTTAGTTCAAATAAAAATAAAAGTTTGCGACCTCGATGTTGGATTAAGATAAAATTTAAATGCAGAAGTTTAAAATTTTTGATCTGTTCGATCATTAAAATCTTACATGATCTGAGTTCAAACCGGTGTAAGCCAGGTTGGTTTCTATCTTTAGATGATTAAAATATTTTAGTACGAAAGGATTAAATATTTAAAATATATTTTAATTTAAAGAACTTCATTAAAAATTTATAAATATATTAATTATTAATTATAATTTATACAAATAGTTACACTATTTTGGCAGAAAAAATGTAATGGTTTTAGAAATCATCAATGTATATTAAATTATATATTTAGTAAATGATAATATTTGATTATTTAAATATTTTAGTTGGTATTTTAATTTTAATTATTGGTGTTATAGTTGGAGTTGCTTTTTTAACTTTATTAGAACGTAAAGTTTTAGGTTATATTCAAATTCGTAAAGGGCCTAATAAAGTTGGTTATATAGGCTTATTGCAACCTTTTTCTGATGCTATTAAATTATTTTCTAAGGAACAAATATATTTAAGATATTCTAATTATATATGTTATTATTTTTCCCCAATTATAGGATTTATTTTATCTTTAATAATTTGAATATTAATTCCATATTATTTTAATATAATTAGATTTAATTTAGGAGTTTTATTTTTTTTGTGTTGTACTAGTTTAGGGGTTTATACAATTATGATTGCTGGTTGATCTTCAAATTCAAATTATTCATTATTAGGAGGTTTTCGATCAGTAGCTCAAACTATTTCTTATGAAGTAAGATTAAGATTGATTTTGATATCTTGTATTGTAATAATTATAGATTTTAATTTAATAAAATTTAGAGATTATCAGTTTTTAACATTTTTTTTTTTAATATTTCCATTAAGTTTATGTTGGATATCCTCAAGATTAGCTGAAACTAATCGGACTCCTTTTGATTTTGCTGAGGGGGAAAGAGAATTAGTTTCAGGGTTTAATGTTGAGTATAGAAGAGGGGGATTTGCTTTAATTTTTTTAGCGGAATATTCTAGAATTTTATTTATGAGTTTAATATTTAGATTAATATATTTAGGGGGTTATGATTTAAATTTATTATTTTATTTAAAGATAATTTTTATTTCTTTTTTATTTATTTGGGTTCGAGGTACTTTACCTCGGTATCGCTATGACAAGTTAATATATTTATGCTGAAAAATTTATTTACCTATTTCTTTAAATTTTTTAATATTATTTATTGGTTTAAAGATTTATCTAATTTAGTGATATATTTTTAGTATAAATTAATAGAATTATGTATTCTTTCTTAAGTTTTCAAAACAAATGCTTATATCAAGCTCATTAATTATATAAATTGAAAATTATTAAAATAAATTAAAAATTAATTTATCTCAGAGTTTATTTATCAAAGGATTAATAATAAAGTATGAAAAATATAAAATTGTTAATATTTGTCCTGTGATAATATAAGGATCTTCAACAGGTCGGGCTCCAATTCAAGTTAATAAAATTACGATAGATACTATACATCAAAATAAAATTTGATTTAAAGGATAAAATTGAATTCCTTGAATTTTTTTATTAGAAGTAAATGGAAGAATTACTAGGATTAAAATTGATATAATTAAAGCAATAACTCCTCCTAATTTATTGGGGATAGATCGTAAAATAGCATAAGCAAATAAAAAATATCATTCAGGTTGAATATGAACAGGGGTAACCAATGGATTTGCTGGAATAAAATTATCAGGATCCCCTAGTAAGTAAGGGTTTGTTAAAGTTAATATTAATAAAAAAAATAATAAAATAATAATTCCAATTAAATCTTTAAAGGTAAAAAATGGATGAAAAGGAATTTTATCTAAATTTCTATTAATTCCTAAAGGATTATTAGATCCTGTTTGATGAAGAAATAGTAAATGAATTATTGTTATTGCGGCAATAATAAATGGAAATAAAAAATGGAAAGAATAAAATCGAGTTAATGTTGCATTATCTACAGCAAATCCCCCTCAAATTCATTGAACTAATATATTTCCTAAATATGGAATAGCGGATAATAAGTTAGTAATAACTGTAGCCCCTCAAAATGATATTTGTCCCCATGGTAATACATATCCCATAAAAGCTGTTGCTATTAAAAGAAATAAGATAATAATTCCTGTTATTCATGTAAATTTAAAATTAAAAGATTCATAATAAATTCCTCGTCCAATATGTAAGTAAATACAAATGAAGAAAATAGAAGCTCCATTAGCATGGAGAGTTCGAATTAATCATCCATAATTTACATTTCGACAAATATAATTTACTCTGTAAAATGCTAATTCAATATTGGCTGTATAATATATGGTTAAAAATAATCCGGTAATAATTTGAATTATTAAACATAATGCAAGTAAGGATCCAAAATTTCATCATCTTGAAATATTAGATGGGGATGGTAAGTCAATTAAAGAATTATTAATAATTTTAATAACTGGGTGAGTTTTACGTAAAGGTTTGAATATATTTATCATTAATTGTTAATTATAAGATGGTCGTAAAGGACCATAAAAAATATTTGTAATTTTAATTACTGCTAATAAGGTAATAAATAAATAAATGATTATTATTAATATTAAATAGTAATTTTGTTTATTGTATAGTTTGGTCAAATTAATACTATTTTCATTATTAAAAAATAAAAAATAATTAAGAAAATTATTTAATTCATGAGAATTAACATATAAATTTAATCAATTTAAATTTTTTATGTTTAAAATTCTTATTAGGATAATAAATAAAATACTAATTGAAATGAAAAATTTATTTTTTATTGAAATTTTAAATAATTCATTAGATGCAATTCTTGACACGTAAATAAATAAAACTAATAATCCTCCTAAAAATGTTAAAAATAAAATATAAGAGAATCAATAAGTATTAATAATAATTCCAGTAATTAAACAAATTAATAAAGTTTGGAATAAAATTATCAATCCTAATGATAAAGGATGTTTTAAATAAAATATAATAATAGAGATAATAAGGATGGATAAAGATAGGAATATTTTAGTTATGTCAAAGAGTAGTTTAATGAAAATAATAATTTTGGAGATTATTGATAAAGAAATTTCTTTTTCTTTGAAGTTTTTAAAGAAATTTCTTATTTTTGATTTACAAGACCAATGTTTTATTTTACACTATAAAAACTATTAATGATAAATATGTGAATAATTATTTTTATTATATATTTAATTGGCAATATAATTTTTGTTTCTAAACATAAACATTTATTAATCATATTATTAAGATTAGAGTTTATTGTTTTAAGAATTTATATATTATTATTATTATATTTAATATACGTTGAATTTGATATGTATATAATGATAGTTTTTTTGGTTTTTTCTGTTTGTGAGGGGGCTTTAGGAATTTCTATTTTAGTTTCAATAATTCGTACTCATGGAAATGATTATTTTCAAAGATTTAGATTATTATAAATGTTAAAGTTTTTTTTTATAATATTATTTTTAATTCCTTTATGTTTTATAAAAAATATATTTTGATTGGTTCAAATATCTTTATTTTTATTAATATTTTTATTTTATAATTTAACTATTAATGTTACAAATTATTGTAATTTAAGATATTTATTAGGTTGTGATATAATTTCCTTTGGTTTAATTTTATTAAGAATTTGAATTTGTTGTTTAATAATTATAGCAAGAGAAAATTTATATAAAATTAATTTTTTTACAAAATTTTTTTTACTAAATATTATATTTTTATTAATTATATTATATTTAACTTTTTCTATAATAAATTTATTTATATTTTATTTATTTTTTGAAGGTAGATTAATTCCTACTTTGATATTAATTATTGGTTGGGGGTATCAACCAGAACGAATTCAGGCGGGGATATATTTATTGTTTTATACTTTATTTGTTTCTTTACCTTTGTTAATTGGTATTTTTTATATTTTTAATGATATAAATTGTATAATAATTTATTTTATAAAATTTTATAATTATAATTTATATTTATTATATTTTTCTATAATTTTAGCTTTTTTAGTTAAAATACCTATATATTTTGTTCATTTGTGACTGCCTAAAGCTCATGTGGAAGCTCCTGTATCAGGTTCTATAATTTTAGCTGGTATCATATTAAAATTAGGAGGTTATGGTCTTTTGCGAGTATTAATTTTATTACAAAAAATTTCTTTAAAATTAAATTTTATTTGAATTATTATTAGATTGGTAGGTGGATTTTACATTAGATTAAAATGTTTATGTCAAGTAGATATAAAATCTTTAATTGCTTATTCTTCTGTAGCTCATATAAGATTAGTTATTGGGGGAATTATAACTTTAAATTATTGAGGTTATTTAGGTTCATATGTATTAATAATTGGGCATGGTTTATGTTCTTCAGGGATATTTTGTTTAGCGAATATTAATTATGAACGTTTACATAGACGAAGTTTATTTTTAAATAGGGGCATAATAAATTTTATACCTTCTTTAACTTTATGATGATTTTTATTATTATCAGCTGCTATAGCAGCTCCTCCGTCTATAAATTTAATAGGGGAAATTAGTTTAATTAATAGCTTAATTAGATGATCTTGGTTAACAATAATTATATTAATATTAATTTCTTTTTTTAGTGCGGGATATAGTTTGTATTTATATTCTTACACTCAACATGGAAAATATAATATAGGCTTATATAGATTTTATATAGGTTTAAGTCGTGAATATTTATTATTATTATTACATTGATTACCGTTAAATATTTTAGTTATAAAAATTGATTATTTTATAATTTGATTTTAACTTAAATAATTTAAATAAAATATTGATTTGTGGAGTCAAAAATATGAGATAATCCTTTTAGGTTATTAATAAAAGATTTTTTATTTGTTTTGTAAGATTTTTTTTTTTATTTTTTTTTAGATTAATGAATTTTTTTTTAATAATTTATTTTATTATAAATAATATAATTATTTTTTTAGAGTGAGAATTAATTTCTTTGAATTCAATAAATATTGTGATATCTATTTTATTAGATTCAATATCTTTATTATTTATAATATTTGTTTCTTTAATTTCTTCTTCTGTTATTTATTATAGAAAAAGATATATATTTTCTGAGTTAAATTTAAATCGTTTCATTATTTTAGTTTTATTATTTATTTTATCGATAATTATATTAATTATTAGTCCTAATATTATTAGAATTTTATTAGGTTGGGATGGATTAGGTTTAGTTTCTTATTGTTTAGTTATTTATTATCAAAATTTAAAGTCTTATAATGCTGGGATATTAACAGCTTTATCTAATCGAATTGGGGATGTTTTTATTTTAATAGTTATTTCATGAATAATAAATTATGGAAGATGAAATTATATTTTTTATTTAAATTTTATATCTAGAGATTATTCTATAAAAGTTATTATTTTAATAATTATTATTGCGGCAATGACTAAAAGTGCTCAGATTCCTTTTAGTTCTTGATTGCCAGCTGCTATAGCAGCTCCTACCCCTGTATCTGCTTTAGTTCATTCTTCTACTTTAGTTACAGCTGGTGTTTATTTGTTAATTCGTTTTAATAATTTGTTAATGGAAACTTTTTTTTTTAAGTTATTATTATTATTATCAGGTTTAACTATATTTATGGCTGGAATTTCTGCTAATTTTGAATTTGATTTAAAAAAAATTATTGCTTTATCTACTTTAAGTCAATTAGGTTTAATAATAAGAATTTTAAGAATGGGATTATCTGATTTAGCTTTTTTTCATTTATTAACACATGCTATATTTAAAGCTTTGTTATTCATATGTGCTGGAGTTATTATTCATATAATGAGAGATAACCAAGATATTCGTTTAATAGGGGGTTTAAGTTTATATATTCCCTTAACTTCTTTATGTATAAATATTTCTAATTTAGCATTATGTGGAATTCCTTTTTTAGCTGGATTTTACTCTAAAGATTTAATTTTAGAAATAGTTATAATAAGAAATTTGAATATATTAATTTTTTATTTATATTATTTTTCTACTGGTTTAACAATATTTTATACAATTCGATTATTAATATATTTAATAGTTAATGATTATAATTTATTAAGAATTTATAATTTATATGATGAAGATTATATTATATTAAAAAGAATATTTATATTATTATTTATGAGTGTAATTACTGGAAGTTTTTTAAGATGAATAATTTTTTCTTATCCTTATATAATTTATTTACCTTCAAATTTAAAATTAATAGTTTTTTATGTTTCTTTTATTGGGTTAATTATAGGATTTTTTATTAGAAATATAAAGATTTATTCTTTAAATAAATTTTTAAATAGCTATAAATTATCTTTATTTTTAAGAATAATATGATTTATGCCTAATTTATCTACTTATGGCTTAAATTATTATTTTTTAGGGTTTAGACAAAATTTAATTAAAAATATTGATATAGGTTGAAGTGAATTATATAGAGGTCAAGGTATATTTTGAGTTTTAAAAAATTATTCAATTTTTAATAGTTATATTCAAATAAGTAATTTGAAGATTTATTTATTTAGATTTATTTTATGAATAATATTTATTTTTTTAGTTGTAATTATTAACAATTATTTAAATAGCTTAATTTAAGAGTATAATATTGAAGATATTAGGGTGATTATTTGAATCTTTAGATATTTATAAAAATTAGTATTTTATTTTTACATTGAAAATGTAAGGTTTTATAATAAACTATATAAATATATATATATATATATATATATATACATATATAGAAATATTAATGAAATTAATCACTAAAAATTAAGTTAGCAGCTTAATTATAAAATATTTCTTTATTTAATTGGAATATAAATTCAATATTATCATTAACAGTGATATACCTCTATTTTGGTTTCAATTAATAAATATGGAGTAAAATTTATACTCTTTCTTTTAAGTCGAAATTAAATGCAAATTATTGCTTCATATTTAAGATAAATTAATAAATTAATATTTTTTGAATGCAAGTCAAATGTTTTAATTTTAAACTATAACCCTAAATTAATTTGTTCAATTTAATATATTTTGATTTCATTCATAATATAGCCCAATTAATAATATAATAATGAAGAAAAATCTAGTTTTAGTTCAAATAATAAAATTAACTATTTTAAAAGTTATAATTATTGGGAAAATTAAAGCAATTTCTACATCAAAAATTAAAAAAATTATTGTAATTAAAAAGAAATGTAAAGAAAAAGGATTTCGAGCAGAAGATTTAGGGTCAAATCCACATTCAAATGGGGAGCATTTTTCTCGATCTTTAAATGATTTTTTTGAAAGTATTATAGATATTAATATAATAATATTAGAAATGAAAATAATAATGGCTGATATTAATATTGTTAAAATAATTATTTATATTAAAATTGATTTTAAACATTTTGATTGGAAGTCAAATATACTAAATATATTATATAAATAATTAATTACCTCATCAGTAAATGGAAATATATAGGAATAATCATACTACATCGACAAAGTGTCAATATCATGCTGCTGCTTCAAATCCAAAATGGTGTTTATTAGAGAAATGGTGAAGTATATGTCGTATTAAACATGTAATTAAAAATATAGTTCCAATTAATACATGAAGTCCGTGGAATCCTGTTGCTATAAAAAAAGTTGATCCATAAATTCTATCTGCAATAGTAAATGGAGCTTCATAATATTCGTAAGCTTGTAGAATAGTGAAATAAATTCCTAATAAAATGGTGATTAGTAATCTTTGTTTAGTTTGAGTAAAATTATTTTCTATTAATGCGTGATGGGCTCAAGTTACAGTAACTCCTGAAGTAATTAAGATGATAGTATTTAATAATGGGATTTGGAAAGGATTAAATGGGGTAATATTACATGGAGGTCAGAAAGTTCCAATTTCAATATTAGGTGAGAGACTTCTATGAAAAAAAGCTCAAAAGAAAGAAATGAAAAAAAATACTTCAGAAATAATAAATAAAATTATTCCTCATCGTAATCCTTTTAAGACAAAAGTTGTATGTATACCCTGAAAAGTTCCTTCTCGGCAGATATCTCGTCATCATTGATATATAGTTAAAATTACAATTAAATATCCTAAAATTAATAAATTTATATTAAAATTATGGAATCATTTTACTATGCCTGTAACTAAAGTTATTGTCCCAATAGCTCCTGTTAAAGGTCATGGTCTATAGTCTACTAGATGATAGGGGTGATTATGGTTTGACATTAGTTTACTTCTCTAGAATAAAGTGTACTTAAAATAGCAATAACATAAGATTGGATAATTGCTACTGCAGATTCTAAGGTTAATAATAAAATTTGGATAAAAATTAGAATAATAATAAGATAATTAGGTATATTAATTCCTGTTCTACTTAACAAAGTTAATAATAAGTGTCCAGCAATTATATTAGCTGTTAGACGTACTGCTAAAGTTCCAGGTCGAATAATATTTCTAATAGTTTCAATTAGAACTATAAATGGTATTAAAATATTTGGAGTTCCTTGTGGAATTATATGAATAAATATGTGTTGACTATTATTAATTCATCCATAAAATATAAATCTTAGTCATAATGATAGGGTAATTGAAAGAGAGATTGTTAAATGACTAGTACTAGTGAAAATATAGGGGAATAATCCTAGAAAATTATTAAATAATACAAAAGAAAAAAGAGAAATAAAAATAAAACTTGATCCGTTAAATCTATTTGGACCCAATAAAGTTTTAAATTCTGAGTGTAATTTATTAATAATTATATTTCATATAATAAAATGTCGATTAGGGATTAATCAAAAAGAGTAAGGAATAAATATTAATCCTAAAAAAGTTCTTAATCAATTAAAAGGTAAATTAAATAAATTTGTTGAGGGGTCAAAAATTGAAAATAAATTTGTTATCATTTTCAATTTAGAGGATAATTTTTTTTTAAAAAAATTTTATTTTTATTATTTATTTTATTAATGTTAAAAATATAGTAATTTAAAATATTGAATAAAATAAAAATTAAAATAAAAAATAAAAAAGAGATAATTCAATTAATAGGTATTATTTGTGGGATAAAAGAATATTATATAAAATAATAATTTAAATTTGACATATTTATGTTATAATTTAACTAATTCTTTATAAAATCATTAGAAGTAAATGTTAATTTACTATAAAATGGTTTAAGAGACCAGTACTTACTTTCAGTCATCTAATGAAGAATAATTGTTAATTCAATTAATAAAATTCCTAATTGAAATTCTTTCGATTACAATAGGTATAAAACTATGATTTGCCCCACACATTTCTGAACATAGACCATAATAAATTCCTGGTCGATTAATGAAAAAATTTGTTTGATTTAGTCGTCCAGGGTTAGCATCTACTTTAACTCCTAAAGAAGGAATAGTTCAAGAATGAATTACATCAGTGGCTGTTACTAAAATACGAATTTGGTTATTTATAGGTAAAATAATTCGGTTATCTACATCTAGTAATCGAAAATGATTTTTTTTTAAGTCTTGAATTATATATGAATCAAATTCAATATTAGAAAAATCTGAGTATTCATAACTTCAATATCATTGATGTCCAATAGATTTTAATGTAATTAAAGGATTATTTAGTTCATCTAATAAGTATAATAAACGAAGAGAAGGTAAAGCAATAAAAATTAAGGTAATTGCCGGAAGAATAGTTCAAATTAATTCAATTATTTGACCTTCTAGTAAAAATCGGTTAATATATTTATTAAAAAATAATCTTACTATTAAATAACTAACTAAAATAGTAATTATTAATAAAATAATTAAAGTGTGATCATGAAAAAAAATGATTTGTTCTATTAAAGGAGAAGCTCTATTTTGTAAATTAAGATTAGATCATGTTGCCATTTCTAAAAAAAGGATAATCCTTTATAAATGGGGTTTAAATCCATTACATATAATCTGCCATATTAGAAATTACTTAAAATAGGTAATTCATTATAAGAATGTTCAGCAGGAGGTAAATTTTGGAATCATTCAATAGAAGATGCTATATTTAAGGGAAATAATACAATTCGTTGGTTAATTATAGATTCTCAAATAATAATTATTATTATTATTATTGATAATAGGGAAATATAAGATCCGAAAGATGAAATAATATTTCATGAAATATATCTATCAGGATAATCAGAATATCGTCGAGGTATTCCGGCTAATCCTAAAAAATGTTGGGGGAAAAAAGTTAAGTTAACTCCTAAAAATATTGAGATAAATTGAATTTTTAATAAATAGGGGTTTATAGTTAGTCCTGTAAATAAAGGATATCAATGAATAAATCCCCCAAAAATAGCAAATACAGCCCCTATAGAAAGTACATAATGAAAATGAGCTACCACATAATAAGTATCATGTAAAGTAATATCAATTGAAGAATTAGCTAAAATTACTCCTGTTAATCCTCCTACAGTAAATAGAAATACAAACCCTAAACTTCATAATATAGATGGACTATAGTTGATTTGTGTTCCATGAAGGGTTGCTAATCATCTGAAAATTTTAATTCCTGTTGGAACTGCAATAATTATAGTAGCAGAAGTAAAATAAGCTCGAGTATCAATATCTATTCCTACTGTAAATATATGATGAGCTCAAACAATAAACCCTAATAATCCAATGGCTAATATAGCATAAATTATTCCTAGACATCCAAATGTTTCTTTTTTTCCTCTTTCTTGACTAATAATATGAGAAATTATACCAAATCCAGGGAGAATTAAAATATAAACTTCAGGATGTCCAAAAAATCAAAATAAATGTTGGTATAAAATAGGATCTCCCCCTCCTGCAGGGTCAAAAAATGATGTATTTAAATTTCGATCTGTAAGAAGTATTGTAATAGCTCCAGCTAAAACAGGTAAAGATAATAATAATAATAAAGCTGTAATTCCTACAGCTCAAATAAATAAGGATATTTGATCAAAAGATAAATTTTTAATTCGTATATTAATAATAGTTGTAATAAAATTAATAGCTCCTAAAATAGATGAAATTCCAGCTAAATGTAGAGAAAAAATGGCTAAATCAACAGAGGATCCTTGATGTGCAATATTTGAAGAAAGAGGGGGGTAAACAGTTCAACCAGTTCCGGCACCATTTTCAACAATTCTTCTTGAAATTAATAATGTTAATGAAGGGGGTAATATTCAAAAACTTATATTATTTATTCGTGGGAAAGCTATATCAGGGGCTCCTAATATTAAAGGTACTAATCAATTACCAAATCCTCCAATTATGATAGGTATAACCATAAAGAAAATTATAATAAAGGCATGTGCTGTAACAATAGTATTATAAATTTGATCGTCTCCAATTAAAGATCCTGGATTACCTAGTTCTGTTCGGATTAATAAACTTAAAGATGTTCCTACTATACCAGCTCAAATTCCAAAAATAAAATATAAGGTTCCAATATCTTTATGATTAGTAGAATAAAGTCATTTTCGCGCTCAATAAAATGGCTGAGTTTTAAGCGATAAATTGTAAATTTATTAACGAGAATTATCTCTTTTATTAAATTAAGCCTTATATTCAAAAATGATTTAAAATTGCAAATTTTAAGGGGTAAATAAAATTTACTAAGGCTTAAAGAAATTTCTTTATAAATAATTTTGAAGACTATTAGTTTATTTTAACTTAAAACCTTAAATAAAATATAAAGTTCTAAGAATTATTCCTAAAATTGAAATTAAGCTATTAAATAATACAAAAGAAAAATAATTATTTTTAATATGAATTTTAAATCATTTTAATTTAAGATAATTAAATAAAATACAAGAGTAGATAATTCGAATATAAAAAAATAAGGTAATTAATCTTATTATAATAAAAATGAATGTAATAATATACATATTTTGAGAAATTAAAAAATTAATGATTATTCATTTAGGAAAAAATCCTAAGAAGGGGGGTAATCCACCTAATGAAAGAAAATTAATTAAAATTAGAAATTTAATTAGAAAATTAATATTAAATATAAATAATTGATTAATAAAATAAACATTTAAAATATAAAATATAAAACATATAATTCTAATTAAAAATGAATATATGAAAAAATATAAAATTCATAAATTTTCTCTGATTATAATTGAAGCTATTATTCAACCTAAATTATTAATGGAAGAAAAAGATATTAATTTTCGTAATGAAGTTTGGTTAATGCCTCCAACAGCTCCAATAATTGTATTAGTTATTATAATTAATATTAAAAAATTTTTATTTAAGTAATAGGACAATAAAATTATGGGGGTAATTTTTTGTCATGTTATTAAAATAAAACAATTTAATCAAGATATTCCTTCAATAATATTGGGGAATCAAAAATGGAATGGGGCGGATCCTATTTTTATTATTATAGAGGAATTGATTAAAATTGATAGTAAAAAATTCATTTCAAAATTTTTTAATAAAATTATTTTTAATGAAATTGAGAATAAAAAATTAATTGAAGCAATAGATTGAACTAGAAAATATTTTAAAGATGCTTCTGAAGTTAATAAATTATTACAATTATTAATTAATGGGATAAATCTTAATAAATTAATTTCTAATCCAACTCAACATCCTATTCAAGAATTAGCTGAGATTGAGATTAAAGTACTAAAAATTAAAATAAAAAAAAAAAATATTTTATTAGAGTTAATATTGAATAAAATAAAAAATAATTTAATTTTAAATTTAAATTATAAATTTATACTAAAGTAAATAAATTATTTTTGGGCTATATTTTAGTGTAAGATGCACAGTAATTTTTGATATTATTAGGTATAGTTTGATTCTATAAAATATAATTTAATAAAGGTAAAAGAAAATTACATTATTTATTCTATCAGAATAATCCTTTTATCAGGCACTTTATTTTTAAAAAAAAGTGTTCCTTTATATTTGGGGTATGAACCCAAAAGCTTAAATTTAGCTTATTTTTAA